ATGCTCACGACGCTTCTCACACAGGTTGTAAACCCCTTAGCCTTTATTGTCCCAGTCCTATTGGCTGTAGCATTCCTCACGTTGCTTGAACGGAAAGTACTTGGGTATATGCAACTACGCAAGGGCCCAGGTATTGTCGGCCCCTACGGCCTCCTCCAACCAATTGCGGATGGTCTAAAACTGTTTATTAAAGAGCCCGTTCGACCCTCTACTTCCTCCCCCCTATTGTTTCTAATCGCCCCCATGTTAGCCCTTACTTTAGCCCTCACCCTATGGGCCCCTCTGCCTCTTCCCCACCCGCTTATTGACCTCAACCTCGGTGTACTATTCGTCTTAGCCCTGTCCAGCTTAGCAGTTTATTCTATTTTAGGCTCAGGGTGGGCTTCTAATTCGAAGTACGCCCTTGTTGGTGCCCTACGTGCAGTGGCCCAAACCATCTCTTATGAAGTTAGTCTTGGACTAATCTTATTAAGTGTGATGATCTTTGCCGGAGGCTTCACCCTACACACTTTCAGCATCGCCCAAGAAAGTGTTTGGCTACTTTTACCAGCTTGACCATTGGCCGCAATATGATACATCTCCACCCTTGCAGAGACAAACCGAGCCCCCTTTGACCTTACGGAGGGGGAGTCCGAACTAGTCTCGGGCTTCAACGTTGAGTACGCAGGGGGCCCCTTTGCCCTCTTTTTTCTGGCAGAGTACGCTAATATTTTACTTATAAATACCCTTTCCGCAATCCTGTTCTTGGGGGCCTCCCATGTCCCCTCTCTGTCTACACTCACTACCACCAACCTAATAATTAAGGCCGCCCTGCTATCTGTTGTGTTCCTTTGAGTACGAGCATCTTATCCCCGCTTTCGATATGACCAGCTTATACACCTCATCTGAAAAAATTTCCTCCCTCTTACCCTAGCACTAGTTATTTGACACCTCGCCCTCCCGATTGCATTTACAGGGCTTCCCCCCCAATTGTAGACCCGGAGTTGTGCCTGAAACAAAGGGTCATTTTGATAGAGTGAATCATGAGGGATAGAACCCCTCCGGCTCCTTAGAAAGTGGGGAGTTGAACCCGACCTGAAGAAATCAAAACTCTTTGTGCTTCCTTATACACTACGATCTAGTAAAATCAGCTAAACAAGCTGTTGGGCCCATACCCCAAAAATGTAGGTTAAACCCCTTCTTTCACTAATGAGCCCCTATGTCTTAGCCCTTATATTGCTTAGCCTCGGCCTTGGAACTACGGTAGCCTTCGCCAGCTCCCACTGACTCCTCGCCTGGGTCGGCCTTGAGATTAATACCCTTGCGGTTATCCCCCTAATAGCACGTAACCATCACCCCCGGGCAGTTGAGGCAGCCACCAAATATTTCCTCATCCAGGCAAGCGCTGCCGCCGTACTACTTTTTGCTGGTACAACAAATGCCTGAGTTACCGGCCAATGAGATCTTCAACAAACCGCCCACCCCCTCCCTGTCGCTATTATTACCCTAGCCCTTGCCCTCAAACTTGGGCTTGCCCCGCTTCATTCTTGAGTACCAGAGGTCTATCAAGGCTTGGACCTGACCACAGGACTAATTCTGGCCACCTGACAAAAATTGGCCCCCCTTGCCCTTCTGATTCAAGTACAACCGGCCGGATCCTCCCTCATGGTTTTTATTGGCCTAACATCAACCCTCGTCGGGGGTTGAGGAGGCCTGAACCAAACCCAACTGCGCAAAATCCTCGCCTACTCCTCCACCGCTCAACTAGGCTGAGTTGTACTGGCCCTCCAGTTCTCCCCTTCACTTGCCACACTTGCTCTCTTAGTATACATCGCCGCCGCCACCACAATATTTCTTACCCTCAAACTAGCTAATGCCACAAGTATCAACATGCTCGCCATTTCCTGAGCGAAGGCCCCCGCGCTTGTCGCGCTGACCCCCCTAGTCCTACTCTCTCTTGCGGGCCTCCCCCCTATGACAGGGTTCATACCAAAATGACTGATCCTTCAAGAACTTTCTAAGCAGGGGCTCGCCCTAACCGCCACCCTGGCAGCACTCACCGCCCTCCTCAGTCTTTACTACTACCTGCGACTTACCTACGCCATGACCCTTACTATGCACCCAAATAATCTTGCCGGCACACCCCCTTGACGACTACGGTCTGGGCACCTCACAATCCCCCTAGTATGCCTGGCTATCGCCACTGTCTCTCTCCTTCCCCTTACCCCCGCTGCGACAGCACTAGTCGCCCTCTAAGGGACTTAGGTTAGCAAAAGACCAAGAGCCTTCAAAGCTCTAAGCGGGGGTGAGAATCCCCCAGTCCCTGATAAGACTTGCGGGGCATTATCCCACAGCTCCTGTATGCAAAACAGGTACTTTAATTAAGCTAAGGCCTTTCTAGACAGGCAGGCTTCGATCCTGCAAAGTTTTAGTTAACAGCTAAACGCCCAAACCAACGGGCATCCGTCTACCTTTCCCCCGCCTGTGGGGCGGGAAGGCGGGGGAAAGCCCCGGTAGACGTTAGTCTGCTACTTCAGATTTGCAGTCTGACATGTGGGAAACACTTCAAGGCTTAACAGGAAGAGGACTCAAACCTCTGTTTATGGGATTACAACCCACCGCTTAAAACTCAGCCATCCTATCTGTGGCCATCACACGTTGATTTTTCTCTACCAACCATAAAGACATCGGCACTCTCTACTTAGTCTTCGGCGCTTGAGCCGGAATAGTAGGCACCGCCCTTAGCCTGCTCATTCGGGCAGAACTCAGCCAACCTGGCGCCCTATTGGGGGACGACCAAATTTATAACGTGATCGTTACCGCTCACGCCTTCGTAATAATCTTCTTTATAGTTATACCAATCATAATCGGAGGCTTTGGAAACTGACTCATCCCCCTTATGATCGGGGCCCCCGACATAGCTTTCCCCCGTATGAATAATATAAGCTTCTGACTCCTGCCCCCCTCATTCCTCCTCTTACTAGCTTCTTCCGGCGTTGAAGCCGGAGCAGGGACCGGGTGAACCGTCTACCCCCCTCTCTCTGGGAACTTAGCCCACGCGGGCACATCCGTTGACCTAACTATTTTCTCCCTACATTTAGCAGGCATTTCTTCTATTTTAGGCGCAATTAATTTTATTACAACTATTATTAATATGAAACCTCCTGCCATCTCTCAGTACCAAACCCCCCTATTCGTATGGTCCGTATTAATTACTGCCGTTCTTCTACTTCTTTCACTTCCTGTCTTAGCTGCCGGTATTACTATGCTTCTTACAGACCGAAACCTAAATACCACCTTCTTTGACCCGGCAGGAGGGGGAGACCCCATCCTTTACCAACACCTCTTCTGATTCTTTGGGCACCCCGAAGTATATATTCTCATCCTCCCTGGGTTCGGCATGATTTCCCACATTGTGGCCTACTACTCTGGCAAACAAGAGCCTTTCGGCTATATGGGAATAGTCTGAGCTATGATAGCCATTGGTCTCCTGGGCTTCATTGTCTGAGCTCACCACATGTTCACAGTAGGCATGGACGTAGACACACGTGCCTATTTCACATCCGCCACGATGATTATTGCCATCCCTACGGGTGTTAAAGTCTTTAGCTGATTAGCAACCCTCCACGGGGGCACAATTAAATGAGAGGCCCCCCTCCTTTGAGCCCTCGGATTTATTTTCTTATTTACAGTAGGAGGCCTAACAGGCATTGTCCTGGCCAATTCGTCCTTAGACATTGTACTTCATGACACTTATTACGTAGTAGCACATTTCCATTATGTACTTTCGATGGGGGCTGTCTTCGCCATTGTTGCCGGTTTCGTACACTGGTTCCCTCTATTTACAGGATACACCATGCACTCTATCTGAACAAAAATTCACTTCATAGTTATGTTCATTGGGGTTAACCTAACCTTCTTCCCTCAACATTTCCTAGGCCTAGCTGGAATGCCCCGACGGTACTCGGACTACCCAGACGCATACACCCTGTGAAACACAGTGTCTTCCATTGGGTCACTAATTTCTTTAGTCGCCGTCATTATGTTCCTATTTATTATCTGGGAAGCATTCGCTGCTAAACGTGAAGTATCCTCCGTAGAGCTTACTACAACCAATGTAGAGTGACTTCACGGCTGTCCCCCACCATACCACACATTTGAAGAACCTGCATTTGTGCAAATTCACTGCAACTAACGAGAAAGGGAGGAGTTGAACCCCCATAAATTGGTTTCAAGCCAACCACATGACCGTTCTGTCACTTTCTTAAAGACACTAGTAAAACTTAATTATGTGGCCTTGTCAGGGCCAAGTTGTGAGCTAACTCCTCACGTGTCTTACCATGGCCTTTCCCTCCCAGCTCGGATTCCAAGATGCCGCTTCCCCTGTGATAGAAGAACTTCTTCACTTTCATGACCACGCTTTAATAATTGTCTTTATAATCAGCACTCTAGTCCTCTACCTTATAGTTGCCCTTGTTACTTCTAGTCTAACTAATAAATATATCCTAGATTCTCAAGAAATTGAAATTATCTGGACTGTCCTCCCAGCAATTATTCTTATTCTGATTGCCCTCCCCTCCCTACGCATTCTTTACCTAATAGACGAGATTAATGACCCCCACCTAACCATCAAGGCCATGGGGCACCAATGGTACTGAAGCTATGAGTACACTGACTACGAAGACCTTGAGTTCGACTCTTATATAATCCCTACACAAGACCTAGTCCCCGGACAATTCCGTCTCCTAGAGGCAGACCACCGCATAATCACCCCCGTTGAGTCCCCCATCCGTATGCTAATCTCCGCCGAAGACGTCTTACACTCATGAGCAGTCCCTTCCTTGGGCGTAAAAATGGACGCAGTACCCGGCCGACTAAACCAGACAGCCTTTATTGTATCCCGCCCCGGAGTCTTCTACGGACAGTGTTCAGAAATCTGCGGTGCAAACCACAGCTTCATGCCCGTTGTAGTTGAAGCAGTCCCACTCCAACAATTTGAAGACTGGTCTACCCTAATACTCCAAGACGCCTCGCTAAGAAGCTAAATAGGGCCTAGCGTTAGCCTTTTAAGCTAAAGACTGGTGACTCCCAATCACCCTTACCGACATGCCCCAAAATTACCATGCCAGTTGTTTTGCAATACTAATTCTCAGCCTTATGCTGTACTTTACTACAGGTCATGCCAAAGTTATAGGCCACACCAGCCCCGCTGAGCCTTCCCCTTGACCCACAAAATTTCTTAGCTGACAAAAATGAGCCTGACCTTGGTCCTAACTCTTTTCGACCAGTTCTTTTCCCCTTACTTCCTAGGCGTGCCGCTACTAGCAATTGCTATCGCCGCCCCCTGAGTATTATTCCCAAAACCCGCCAATCGCGTAATCAACGGCCGATCCCTTGTAGCCCAAAATTCTTTTGTACTGAACTTTGCTAAGCAAATTCTTCTGCCCCTAAACGTTGGCGCCCATAAGTGAGCCCTTCTATTTACCGTACTAATAATTAATTTAATCGCCCTAAATTTACTTGGACTTCTTCCTTATACCTTCACCCCGACTACCCAACTCCCTCTTAATATGGGCTTCGCTATCCCTTTGTGACTGGCAACAGTTGTGATTGGCCTCCGAAATCAACCAACTATTGCTTTAGGCCACCTCCTACCAGAGGGCACCCCCGCCCCTTTAATCCCCGTCTTAATTATTATTGAGACAATTAGCCTATTCGTCCGACCCTTAGCACTTGGGGTACGACTCACAGCAAACCTGGCAGCCGGACACCTGCTAATTCAACTACTCTCCTCCGCCACTTTATTCCTTATTGATCAAATATGACCCGTCGCAATCTTAACCGCCCTAGTGATAGGACTTTTAACTCTTCTTGAGCTAGCGGTAGCAGCCATTCAAGCCTACGTATTTGTGCTTCTTCTATCGCTTTATCTACAAGAGAACACCTAACCTTCCCGCCCCCCCCCATCAATTAAATAATGGCCCCCCAAGCACACGCGTACCACATAGTCGACCCCAGCCCTTGACCCCTTACAGGCGCAATTGCCGCCCTATTAATAACATCAGGGACTGCAGTCTGATTTCACCAACAATCAACCACCCTTATAACCCTAGGCTTGGTCCTCCTAATCCTTACAGTAATCCAATGATGACGGGACGTTGTCCGAGAAGGCACCTTTCAAGGACACCACACACCCCCCGTACAAAAAGGCTTACGATATGGTATAGTCTTATTTATTACCTCGGAAGTCTTCTTCTTCTTAGGGTTTTTCTGGGCTTTTTATCATGCAAGTCTAGCCCCTACCCCTGAACTAGGAGGTTGCTGACCCCCTACCGGTATTTTTACCCTCGACCCCCTTGAAGTCCCCCTACTTAACACAGCTGTTTTACTTGCCTCCGGAGTAACCGTGACTTGAGCACACCATAGTGTAATGGCAGGTAATCGAAAACAAGCGATTCAATCATTAACCATAACAGTTATCCTCGGCTTCTACTTTACAGCCCTTCAAGCAATAGAGTATGTTGATGCCCCCTTTACAATCGGAGACGGGGTTTATGGCGCTACCTTCTTTGTGGCAACCGGCTTCCATGGCTTACATGTTATTATTGGCTCAGTCTTCTTGGCTGTTTGCCTCCTCCGACAAGTAAAACATCACTTTACATCTGCTCACCACTTCGGATTTGAAGCAGCCGCCTGATATTGACATTTCGTGGACGTCGTCTGATTATTCCTCTACATCTCTATCTATTGATGAGGCTCCTAATCTTTCTAGTACTAACTAGTATAAGTGACTTCCAATCACCCGGTCTTGGTTAAAATCCAAGGAAAGATAATGAATTTAATCGTAACCATCATTGCAATTGCTAGCCTCCTGTCTACTATCCTTGCTATTGTTTCGTTTTGACTCCCTCAGATATCCCCAGACTATGAGAAGCTCTCCCCCTACGAGTGCGGCTTCGACCCCCTAGGATCTGCCCGTCTCCCCTTCTCCCTTCGATTCTTTCTCGTCGCCATTCTTTTTCTACTCTTTGATCTCGAAATCGCACTCCTCCTCCCCCTACCATGAGGAGACCAACTGGCCTCTCCACTTACGTCTTTTTCCTGAGCCATCGCACTTTTAGCCCTGCTTGTTCTCGGCCTAATTTACGAGTGGGCACAAGACGGCTTAGAATGAGCTGAATAGGCAATTAGTTTAGTAAAAACATTTGGTTTCGGCCCAAAAGCTTGTGGTTTAAATCCATAATTACCTAATGACCCCCATCCAATTTACTTTCTCCTCAGCATTCATTCTAGGACTAACAGGCCTCGTATTCCATCGAACTCACCTCCTGTCAGCACTTTTATGTCTTGAAGGCATGATGCTTTCACTATACATTGCTGTCTCCATCTGAAACTTAGGAATAAGCTCCACCAGTTCTTCTGCTTTGCCTCTATTTCTTTTGGCTATCTCAGCTTGTGAAGCAAGCACGGGCCTTGCTCTCCTAGTAGCCACAACCCGGACACACGGCACCGACCGCCTGCAAAACCTTAACCTCTTACAATGCTAAAAATCCTTATCCCAACTCTGATGCTAATCCCCACAACCTGGCTCGTCCCTGCCAAGGCCCTCTGATCCTCAACTCTTGCGTATAGCCTACTAATTGCAGTAACTAGTTTCACCTGATTTAAAAGCACTTCGGAAGTAGGGTGAACAACCTTGACCTATTATATAGCTACTGACCCCCTATCAACCCCATTGCTTGTACTTACATGCTGACTTTTGCCTCTTATGATTCTTGCAAGTCAACACCACATAGGATCTGAGCCCCTAAATCGTCAGCGAACCTATATTACCCTAATAATCTCATTACAGTTTTTTCTTATCATGGCCTTCAGCGCCACCGAACTTATTATATTTTACCTAATATTTGAAGCTACTTTACTCCCCACACTAATGATCATTACCCGCTGAGGCAACCAAGCAGAACGCTTAAGTGCCGGCATCTACTTCTTGTTTTACACACTAGCCAGCTCCCTCCCACTCCTTGTTGCACTCCTTATACTACAAGACAACACAGGAACCCTCTCCCTTCTAACCTTACAATATATTGATCCTTTAAGCCTGACAACATATGGTGATAAACTATGGTGAACCGGCTGCCTCCTCGCATTTTTAGTAAAAATACCCCTTTATGGAGTTCACCTGTGACTTCCCAAGGCCCATGTTGAAGCCCCAATCGCAGGGTCAATAATTCTTGCCGCAGTACTCCTAAAGCTAGGGGGCTACGGCATGATGCGAATGATGGTGATCTTAGAGCCCCTTACGAAGGAAATAAATTATCCCTTTATTGTGCTCGCACTTTGAGGGGTCGTAATAGCAGGCTCGATTTGTCTTCGCCAGACGGACCTCAAATCACTAATCGCTTACTCCTCAGTCAGTCACATAGGCCTCGTGGTGGCCGGAATTCTCGTACAAACCCCCTGGGGGTTTGCAGGGGCACTTATTCTTATGCTCGCCCACGGCCTAACATCCTCTGCCCTCTTCTGCTTGGCCAACACCAACTATGAACGTGTGCACAGCCGAAGCATTCTCCTAGCCCGAGGACTTCAGATAGTTCTACCTTTAATGGCTACATGATGATTGTTTTCTAGTCTCGCTAACTTGGCCCTTCCACCTCTCCCCAGTCTTATGGGGGAACTTATGATCATTACCTCTTTAATTAACTGGTCCCCTTGGACCTTAGTCCTCACCGGATCCGGCGTGCTTATTACCGCCAGCTACTCACTATACATGTTTATTACAACCCAACGGGGGCCGCTACCTAGCCACCTAGTCGCCCTTAACCCTTCCCACACCCGGGAACACCTAATTATAGCCCTTCACCTCCTCCCGCTTGCCCTACTAATCCTTAAACCTCATCTAGTCTGAGGGTGGGTTAACTGTAGGTATCGTTTAAAAAAGACATTAGATTGTGATTCTAAAAATAAGGGTTAAAACCCCTTTACCCACCGAGAGAGGCTAATAGCAACGGAGACTGCTAATCTCCCCCTCCTTGGTTAAACTCCAGGGCTCACTCGAACCGCTTCTGAAGGATAACAGCACATCCATTGGTCTTAGGAACCAAAAACTCTTGGTGCAAGTCCAAGTAGTAGCTATGTATTTCCCTGCATCTGTCTTGACGTCCAGCTTAATCATTATCTTTTTCCTTTTAGGCTCCCCCCTAATCATCTCGTTAATCTTTAACCCTATAAAACCAGACTGAGCCATAACACACGTCAAACCCGCAGTCAAGACAGCATTCTTTGTGAGTCTACTCCCCCTGTTCATATTTCTTAACAGCGGCATAGAAGTGGTTATCACCTCGTGAAGTTGAATGAACACTATAACATTTGATGTGAGCCTTAGCCTCAAATTTGACCACTACTCACTAATCTTCACCCCTGTCGCCTTGTACGTAACTTGATCAATCCTAGAGTTTGCAACCTGATATATGCACGACGACCCCGACATGAACCGGTTCTTTAAGTACCTACTAACTTTCCTCATCGCAATAATTGTTCTAGTAACAGCTAACAACCTATTTCAGATTTTCATCGGCTGAGAGGGTGTTGGTATTATATCATTCCTTCTCATCGGCTGGTGATCAGGTCGAGCCGATGCCAACACAGCTGCCCTTCAGGCAGTGGTTTATAACCGAGTCGGAGATATCGGGCTAATTTTTACTATGGCCTGGATAGCCACAACCCTGAACTCCTGAGAGATGCAGCAGATTTTCGTCACAGCTCAAGACTTTAACATGACTCCTCCCGTTTTGGGCTTAATTCTTGCCGCTGCTGGTAAATCCGCCCAATTCGGACTCCACCCCTGACTCCCCTCTGCTATAGAAGGCCCCACACCCGTCTCAGCACTACTCCATTCAAGCACCATGGTGGTTGCCGGCATTTTCCTTCTTATCCGCATGAGCCCCCTGCTTGAAAAATCCGCTGTTGCTATAACCCTCTGCCTCTGCCTGGGAGCACTCACTGCCATATTTACTGCCTGCTGCGCTCTGACCCATAACGACCTCAAAAAGGTCGTTGCCTTCTCTACATCCAGCCAGCTCGGGTTAATGATGGTTACCATCGGCCTCAACCAACCACAGCTCGCCTTTCTTCATATCTGCATACATGCCTTTTTTAAAGCCATGTTGTTTTTATGCTCAGGGTCAATCATCCACAGCCTAGGAGGCGAACAGGATATCCGAAAGATAGGGGCCACCCAACACCAGACTCCCTGAACCTCATCATGTTTTACCATCGGCACTCTCGCCCTCACCGGCATGCCCTTCCTCGCCGGGTTCTTCTCTAAGGATGCTATTATCGAAGCAATGGCCACTTCCCAGCTTAACGCTTGAGCCCTCATCCTTACCCTTATTGCCACATCCTTTACAGCCGTTTATAGCATTCGCTTAGTTTATTTCGTAGTCATGAACAACCCCCGATCCCTAGCTTCCGCCCCTACCCAGGAACTGTACCCCGAAGTGATTAACCCCCTTAAGCGCCTTGCATGAGGAAGTATTCTCGCGGGCTTATGCGTCACCTCAAATATTGTACCACTTAAGACCCCCGTGATGTCTATGCCCCCCCTACTCAAACTTATCGCCCTCATCGTCACGATCGCGGGAGTCCTTATTGCACTATGACTAATTGCCCCTCCCGGCGCACGTGTGCAGACCACCCTTTTCCCGAAACTACACCGCTTCACTAGTATGCTTGGGTTCTTCCCCACGCTCATTCATCGGGCTACCCCGAAACTATCCTTGGGGTGAGGTCAAGCGGCCGCCCATCAGATAATTGACCAAAACTGGCTAGAAAAGATTGGCCCTCAGGCCATAACAACCCTCAACAAGCCCCTTGCTACTTCGACAAGCAACGTTCAGCAGGGGCGCATTAAGACCCATCTCACCCTCTTTCTCCTAGCCCTTGGCCTTGTCTCATCAATGGTTATATTTTAACGGGCAACCCCACAACACTAACAAGCTCCTGACAGACCCTGTCCACGAGCCCCCCCCCTAATGGCAAGCCTTCGAAAGACGCACCCCCTCCTAAAAATCGCAAACGACGCCCTCGTAGACCTCCCCGCCCCCTCGAACATCTCGGTTTGATGAAACTTTGGCTCCCTCCTCGGCCTCTGTTTAATTACCCAAATCCTCACAGGCCTTTTTTTGGCCATGCACTACACCGCAGATATTAACACCGCCTTCTCGTCTGTTGCCCACATCACCCGAGACGTTAATTACGGATGATTGATCCGAGATATACATGCCAACGGCGCTTCTTTCTTCTTCATCTGCATCTACATGCACATTGGCCGGGGGTTATACTACGGCTCTTACCTATATAAGGAGACATGAACCGTGGGCGTAATCCTATTACTTCTTGTAATGGTTACTGCTTTTGTAGGCTACGTTTTACCCTGAGGGCAGATGTCGTTCTGAGGTGCAACTGTAATTACTAACCTTCTCTCAGCCGTCCCCTACGTAGGCGGCACCCTTGTACAGTGAATCTGAGGGGGGTTTTCCGTAGACAACGCCACCCTGACCCGTTTCTTTGCTTTCCACTTCCTCTTCCCGTTTGTGATTGCAGGGGCCACAATGGTACACCTACTTTTCCTCCATCAAACGGGCTCAAATAACCCCCTAGGCCTAAACTCAACTGGCGACAAGATTCCATTCCACCCATACTTTTCTTACAAAGACCTTTTAGGATTCGCAACCCTCCTGGTTGCACTCGCTAGCATTGCACTTTTTACCCCTCAACTGCTCGGAGACCCAGACAATTTTACCCCCGCTAACCCCCTTGTAACCCCTCCTCACATCAAGCCTGAGTGATACTTCTTGTTTGCTTACGCAATCTTGCGCTCCATCCCCGACAAACTTGGAGGGGTATTAGCCCTCCTGGCCTCTATTTTAATTCTCCTAGTTGTTCCTTACCTCCACACGTGCAAACTACGTAGTTTAACCTTCCGCCCCCTGTCCCAATTCCTCTTCTGGTCCCTCGTTGCAAACGTTGCCATTCTCACCTGAATCGGGGGCATGCCCGTCGAAGACCCCTACATCATGATCGGCCAAATCGCATCCGTCTTGTACTTCTCTATTTTCCTCCTCTTCTTCCCCCTGGCGGGATGACTGGAAAATAAGGTCCTGGATTTGGCATGCGCTAGTAGCTCAGTCCTAGAGCGCCGGTCTTGTAAACCGGAGGCCGGAAGTTAGATCCCTCCCTACCGCTCAAAGAGAGGAGACTCTAACTCCCGCCCCCAACTCCCAAAGCTGGAGTTCTAAGCTAAACTACTCTGAGGCGCCCCCCAAAAATGTACTTTTAAGTATATTATGTATTATCAACACTCATTTATATTAACCACTTAATGGGCATTCGTGGACAGGATTTGATTTTAGGACAAAATTTGACTTGACACACAAATATATCAGAATTAACGGGTGATATACGCAAAGCATTTGAGAAGCCTCACATAATCCAATTTAATGACAGGCGAAATTTAAGACCGAACTCTAACCTCATTGGTTAAGTTATACCTTTATCCAACTTCCTTGCAGTTTACAGATTCTTAATGTAGTAAGAGCCGACCAACAAGCTCATATCTTAAGGCTCACGGTTATTGAGGGTGAGGGACAAGTAATGTGGGGGTTTCACATGGTGAACTATTCCTGGCATTTGGTTCCTACTTCAGGGCCAATGATTGGTGTCATCCCCCGCACTTTTACCGACGCTTACATAAGTTAATGTTTGTATTACATACTCCTCGTTACCCAGCAAGCCGGGCGTTCACTCCAGCGAGCCAGGGGTTCCTTTTTTTTTTTTCCTTTCCCCTTGCATTTCAGAGTGCGCGCGGTTTTAACTAACAAGCGTGAGCACTTTTCTTGCTTGAGAGAGAATAGTCTGATCTATATTAAGACTCCGCTTTCGGTTTTAAATTTTTTTTTTTTCTAGGGCATAAAGTACCTAACCTCTCACCTGAGTATTATAAGAGATATTTTAACGCCTCTTAGTCGAGAACCCCCCCCCACCCCCTTACTTCCCTGAAATCCATAAAGACTACAAGAGACACTACGAACAAGAACGCCCTTACAACCCCGTTTGGAGCATACTTCTTAACAAGTGAACAAGTGACTGGTGACATTTACAAAACCTCTCACCAGTTTTACAAACCCTTTGCACTACCACAACTCTTGTGTAACTTACACCCCATTCTCCCAGGTTTGTAGGTCTGAGCACCTGCCCGCAATCTAAAGAATCCGCTCTATACATGTACTAATTTAGACCCATCCTTAAACACTTAAATTTCACAGCTTCCTAACACCCGCTTGTTGTTTAAGAAAGCCCCGACCTCTTAAACACCTCCCTCCCGACCTCTTAAACACCTCCCTCCCGACCTCTTAAACACCTCCCTCCCGACCTCTTAAACACCTCCCTCCCGAGCGCCTGGGCCCCTATCCCCGCCTGTTTAATGACAAACCCCAGCATAATCTCCTTTTGAACGGACGTACCGGCCCCCGGCTAGGACCCCGAGACACCTCCAGCGCCACATAAAGGGCAATCAACAGGGCCCATCCACACGTCACTACTAGGAACCCCCCGCCCCCGTAGGCTTCTGAGACCCCTGCGGCCTCCCCCTGTATTACAGCTATCTCCCACTCTCCCCCTGCAAACCACCAGAAAGCGGGGCCTTCTGAACTTCCTTGTAAAAAGCCTACAACACCAGTCACCCCTAAATACCCGGCTATACACTTCAACACCGACTCCTCCCCCAAGCCTGTTGAAGGAGCACCAGCACACAATGCTACTGAGTAAGCAAATACAACCAACATCCCTCCAAGATAAATTAAGAACAGTACTAGACATGAAAAAGTGCCCCCCAGAGACAAGATCAACCCACACCCCATTGCTGCGACTACAACCAACCCAAGAGCCGCATAAAAAGGCGGAGGATTAGAGGCGACCGCCGCTATTCCTACTACTATACCCAATATAAATAAATATCCTCAATACAACACAATTCTTGCCAGGATTTTAACCAGGACTAACGGCATGAAAAGCCATCGTTGTTATTCAACTACAAGAACCCTTGTAAAAAGCCTCTTCTTCCCCCTGGCGGGATGACTGGAAAATAAGGTCCTGGATTTGGCATGCGCTAGTAGCTCAGTCCTAGAGCGCCGGTCTTGTAAACCGGAGGCCGGAAGTTAGATCCCTCCCTACCGCTCAAAGAGAGGAGACTCTAACTCCCGCCCCCAACTCCCAAAGCTGGAGTTCTAAGCTAAACTACTCTGAGGCGCCCCCCAAAAATGTACTTTTAAGTATATTATGTATTATCAACACTCATTTATATTAACCACTTAATGGGCATTCGTGGACAGGATTTGATTTTAGGACAGAATTTGACTTGACACACAAATATATCAGAATTAACGGGTGATATACGCAAAGCATTTGAGAAGCCTCACATAATCCAATTTAATGACAGGCGAAATTTAAGACCGAACTCTAACCTCATTGGTTAAGTTATACCTTTATCCAACTTCCTTGCAGTTTACAGATTCTTAATGTAGTAAGAGCCGACCAACAAGCTCATATCTTAAGGCTCACGGTTATTGAGGGTGAGGGACAAGTAATGTGGGGGTTTCACATGGTGAACTATTCCTGGCATTTGGTTCCTACTTCAGGGCCAATGATTGGTGTCATCCCCCGCACTTTTACCGACGCTTACATAAGTTAATGTTTGTATTACATACTCCTCGTTACCCAGCAAGCCGGGCGTTCACTCCAGCGAGCCAGGGGTTCTCTTTTTTTTTTCCTTTCCACTTGCATTTCAGAGTGCGCGCGGTTTTAACTAACAAGCGTGAGCACTTTTCTTGCTTGAGAGAGAATAGTCTGATCTATATTAAGACTCCGCTTTCGGTTTTAAATTTTTTTTTTTTCTAGGGCATAAAGTACCTAACCTCTCACCTGAGTATTATAAGAGATATTTTAACGCCTCTTAGTCGAGAACCCCCCCCCACCCCCTTACTTCCCTGAAATCCATAAAGACTACAAGAGACACTACGAACAAGAACGCCCTTACAACCCCGTTTGGAGCATACTTCTTAACAAGTGAACAAGTGACTGGTGACATTTACAAAACCTCTCACCAGTTTTACAAACCCTTGTGTTGCAGGGATTAGACGTCCATTAAACCAAAGCCTACTCTAATCACCACTTGACAAGTATTCCAAACTGCTTAAGCCACAAGTACACATTAAAAACTTGTGTAACTCTTGAACACTCCTTTGGAGCCATGCCCGAAGTAATAAAGGTTGCTCTATACATCTATTAATTTGTACACTTCCCCAAACACCTCAAATTTCCACTTCTTTGCAACCCTTCCCTGTTACCCCCGTAAGGGGCCTCCCGGGGGTAAACTAGTTGACGTCACCGTATACATATACACACTTTGATACCTTCCACACTCAGGTTTTAAACCACCTCCCCCACCTCTATAAGAGGGCCCAACCCTTCTTGTTCAGGGGTCCCCCGAAATTTGTAGATATATACAGCTGTTATGTTGTGCACACCCTTGAACACCTCATCCTTATTGGCCCCTTAAATGCCGTAGCTAGCGTGGTTTATTTAAAACGTAACACTGAAAATGTTGAAATGGGCCCTAGAAAGCTCCGCAAGCACAAAGGCTTGGTCCTGACTTTATTATCAACTTTAGCCGAGCTTACACATGCAAGTATCCGCACCCCTGTGAGAATGCCCTCAGTCCCCTGCCTGGGGACAAGGAGCTGGTATCAGGCACACTTCTAGCCCATGACACCTTGTTTAGCCACACCCTTAAGGGAACTCAGCAGTGATAGATATTAAGCCATAAGTGAAAACTTGACTTAGTAAAAGCTAAGAGGGCCGGTAAAACTCGTGCCAGCCACCGCGGTTATACGAGAGGCCCAAGTTGATTTTCTACGGCGTAAAGAGTGGTTAGGGAACGATTACCATTAAAGCCGAATGTTTTCAAGGCTGTTATACGCACCAGAAAACAAGAAGTTCAACCACGAAAGTGGCTTTATTAAACCCTGAACCCACGAAAGCTAGGGGACAAACTGGGATTAGAGACCCCACTATGCCTAGCCGTAAACATTGATAGACTAACACAACCCCTATCCGCCCGGGTACTACGAGCACCAGCTTAAAACCCAAAGGACTTGGCGGTGCTTTAGATCCTACTAGAGGAGCCTGTTCTAGAACCGATAACCCCCGTTCAACCTCACCCTTCCTTGTTTTTACCGCCTATATACCGCCGTCGTCAGCCCACCCTATGAAGGTTTAAAAGTAGGCTAAATTGGCATAGCCCAGAACGTCAGGCCGAGGTGTAGCGTATGGAAGGGGAAGAAATGGGCTACATTCCCTGTTTTAGGGCACACGAATGATACGCTGAAACGCGCATCTTGAAGGAGGATTTAGCAGTAAGCAGGAAGTAGAGCGTCCTGCTGAAATTGGCTCTGAAGCACGCACATACCGCCCGTCACTCTCCCCAAGAAACACCCACCTAACTATATAAAACATTAGAACGATAAAGGGGAGGCAAGTCGTAACATGGTAAGTGTACTGGAAAGTGCACTTGGATCAATAATCAGGGTATAGCTAAGTTAGAAAAGCCTCTCCCTTACACCGAGAAGTCCTCCGTGCAAATCGGATTGCCCTGACACCCAACAGCTAGCCCACCTACACAACTTCAACATACCACTATCAATACCCCTATATACACAACTTAAGATTAAACAAATCATTTTCCCCCCTTAGTATGGGCGACAGAAAAGGGCCTGAGGAGCAATAGAGACAGTACCGCAAGGGAACGCTGAAAGAGAAGTGAAATAACCCAGTGAAGCGCCAAAAAGCAGAGCTGAACCCTCGTACCTTTTGCATCATGATTTAGCCAGTGATTTTCAAGCAAAAAGCTTTTTAGTTTGTTAACCCGAAACTAAGGGAGCTACTCCAAGACAGCCTGGTAATAGGGCGAACCCGTCTCTGTCGCAAAAGAGTGGGATGAGCTTTGAGTAGAGGTGACAGACCTACCGAACTTAGTTATAGCTGGTTGCCCGAGAAACGAATAGAAGTTCAGCCTCCTGGGTTCTCCCTTCACCTCAGTGTATACCCACCCCCTGATGTTTTAAGAAACCGTGAGAGTTATTCAAAGGGGGTACAGCCCCTTTGAAACAAGACACAACTTTCCCAGGAGGTTAAAGATCATAATTACATAAGGTGAGTAACTCTCGTGGGCCCGAAAGCAGCCACCCCCTGAAGAAAGCGTCTAAGCTCGGAACAATCTTACCCCCCCCCCCCAATCTTGATCACTCAATCTTACCCCCCTAATCTTATTGGGCCATCCCATGCTAACATGGGAGTGACCATGCTAATATGAGTAATAAGAAAGCCACCGCTTTCTCCCGGCACGAGTGTAAATCGGGGTGGACCCCCCACCGAATATTAACGGCCCCAAACGCAGAGGGCAGTGGACAACAAGCCAGACGACGAGAAGATCCTCCAACCACCAACCGTTAACCCAACACAGGTGTGCCCCTAGGGAAAAACTGAAAGGGGGAGAAGGAACTCGGCAAACACATGAAGCCTCGCCTGTTTACCAAAAACATCGCCTCTTGCAAATAATGAATAAGAGGTCCCGCCTGCCCTGTGACTATTAGTTTAACGGCCGCGGTATTTTGACCGCGCGAAGGTAGCGCAATCACTTGTCTCTTAAATGGAGACCTGTATGAATGGCATAACGAGGGCTTAGCTGTCTCCTCCCCTAAGTTAATGAAATTGATCTCCCCGTGCAGAAGCGGGGATACACACATAAGACGAGAAGACCCTATGAAGCTTTAGACGTAAGGTAGCCCAGACGACGAGGACCCTGTGATAACAGGGCAAGCCAGAGGGGCCCTACCCCAATGTCTTTGGTTGGGGCGACCGCGGGGAAAGAAAAAACCCCCACGTGGAACGGGCATACAATTCCTTAAACTCAGAGCCCCGGCTCTAAGAAACAAAATTTTTGACCTAAAGATCCGGCAATGCCGATCAACGGACCAAGTTACTCTAGGGATAACAGCGCAATCCCCTTTTAGAGACCATATCAACAAGGGGGTTTACGACCTCGATGTTGGATCAGGACATCCTATTGGTGCAGCAGCTATTAAGGGTTCGTTTGTTCAACGATTAAAGTCCTACGTGATCTGAGTTCAGACCGGAGTAATCCAGGTCAGTTTCTATCTATGATATATTCTTTTCTAGTACGAGAGGACCGGAAAGAAGGGGTCACTGTGCCCCACACACCCTGCCCCTACCTAATGAAAACAACTAAAATAGACGAGGGGGTATACCATCTCCGCCAGAGAAAATGGCATGTTGGGGTGGCAGAGCCCGGCAAATGCAGAAGACCTAAGCCCTTCCCACAGAGGTTCAAGTCCTCTCCTTAACT